ATAATTCTTTTTTTTTATATAAAAAAATTATTAAAAACGGTTTTAAAATTAATTAAATTAAAACTTACATAGTTATATATACGCGCGCATATATATATATATAAATATTTATATTATTATTTATTTATTTATTTATTTTAAATATTTATATTATTAATTAATTAATTAATTTAATTAAAATTTAAATATATATATATAATTTAATTATTTAAATTAAAATATTTATATATATATTAATTTAATAATATATAAAGTCACTCTATATATTAATCTAATTACATAATATTTCTTCATTTAAATGAACTGTATTAGGATTATCATGAAATATACTTTTAATATAATATTATAAGAAAAAAAATAAGAGAAATATTAAAAATTTATTAATTTCTATTATACATTTAATATAAAAAAAAAAAAAAAAAAATCTATATTTAAAGTTTTGTTAATAGATAAAATTTTTATGTTTTAAAAAATTTATTATGAATTTATTTTACATACAAATTTTAGTATGAAATTTTAATTATTTTAATAATAATAAGATTTTTGTAGTAATTAAAATTAAAAATTTAAGAAATTAAGATTTAGTAATATAAAAATTAATAACTAATTTTGTGCCAGCAGTTGCGGTTACACAAAAATTAAATTAAATTATTTCAGTATATAATTAATAAAATATAAATAAAGTAAATATTAAATTATTAGGTAAAATTTTAATTTAGTTAAATTTTAATTTAATTTTATGATTTAATAAATTTAATAATAAACTAGGATTAGATACCCTATTATTAAAAATTTAATTTATAATGCTAAAATAGTAGATAAAAAATATTGAAACTTAAATAATATGGCGGTATTTTAGTTCATTTAGAGGAATCTGTCTAATAATTGATAGTCCACGAATAAATTTACTTAATTTATAATTTTATATATCGTTGTTAAAAAAATATTTTTTAATAAAAATAATATTTTAAAATTTAAATAAGAAATTAATTCAGATCAAGATGTAGAATATAATTAAGAATATGATGGATTACAATAAAATAATTTAATATGAATAATTTATTTTTAATATTAATTTGAAGGTGGATTTAAATGTAATTTTAATTAATTTATTAAAATGATTAAAAATTGAAATATGTACATATTGCCCGTCACTTTCATTTAAAAATTGGAATAAGTCGTAACAAAGTAGAGGTACTGGAAAGTGTTTCTAGAATGAACAAATTAGAGCTTGTTAAAGTATTTCATTTACATTGAAAAGAAATTAAATTTTAATTGATTTGAGGGGTAAAATTAATTAGGTTAAAGTTAATAAAATAAATTTTAAAATTAAAAATAAATAATGGGGGTTAAAGTATTTTTAATAGAAAAAATTTAAAATTTTATAGTTAATTAAGTATTGTAGGAGAAATTTGAAATAAGTGAAAATAAATTAATTAAAAAGAAAATTTAATTTATTGTATCTTGTGTATCAGAGTTTATTAAATAAATTTTTTAGTTAAAAAAATCTCGAATTTAAAAGAGCTAATTAATTAATAAAGTTAATGTAACATAATTATTTTAAATAATTAATTAGAAATGAAATGTTAATCGTTTTTAAATATATCTAGTTATTTCAGAAAAAAATTAAATTTTGAATTTAAATAATTTTAAAATTTCATAATAAAAATTATAAAAATTTAAATTTAATATATTAAGGGATAAGCTTTAAATTAAAAATTTATAATAAATTAATTAAAATATTAAAATTTTTAAAATTTATATTGTTTAAAAATTATAATTTATTATAAAAAATTTTAATAAAAATAAAATTTAATTAAAAAATTTAAATTTATATGAAATAATAATTTTTAATTGGATAAAATTAATTATAATGATAAAATTAGTATAAATAAAAATTAAAAATATTAAATAAAATTTAAAATAATAAAAAGGAATTCGGCAAAATAAGTATTCACTTGTTTATCAAAAACATGTCTTTTTGATAATAATTTAAAGTCTAATCTGCCCACTGATAATTATTAAAGGGCTGCAGTATAATGACTGTACAAAGGTAGCATAATCAATAGTTTTTTAATTGGAAACTTGTATGAAAGATTTGATGAAATATAGACTGTCTCTTAATTATTTATAAAAATTTATTTTTTAGTAAAAAAGCTAAGATAATTTTAAAAGACGAGAAGACCCTATAGAGTTTTATATTTAATTTTATTTTAAAATTATATTAAAATTTTTATTAAAATAGGATAAAGTATTTTATTGGGGTGATAGAAAAATTAAATTAACTTTTTTTAAAAAATAAACATAAATAGGTGAGTAAATGATCCATTAATAATGATTATAAGAAAAAATTACCTTAGGGATAACAGCGTAATTTTTTTTTTTAGTTCAAATAAAAAAAAAAGATTGCGACCTCGATGTTGGATTAAGATAAAATTTAAATGCAAAAGTTTAAAATTTTGATCTGTTCGATCATTAAAATCTTACATGATCTGAGTTCAAACCGGTGTAAGCCAGGTTGGTTTCTATCTTTAAATAAAAGTAATATTTTAGTACGAAAGGATCAAATATTAAAAATAATTTTAAAATAAGAATATTAATAATTAATAATAAAATCACTATTTTGGCAGAGGAATGTAATGGTTTTAGAAGTCATAAATATATAATTTATTATATAAATAGTAAATGATATTAATGGATTTATTAAATATAATTATTGGGGTATTAATTTTAATTATTGGGGTATTAATTGGAGTTGCTTTTTTAGTTTTATTGGAACGGAAAGTTTTAGGATACATTCAAATTCGTAAAGGTCCTAATAAAGTAGGATTTATGGGATTATTACAACCTTTTTCTGATGCTATTAAATTATTTACTAAAGAACAGGTTTATTTAAATTATTCAAATTATATTTTTTATTATTTTTCTCCTGTTTTAAGATTTATATTATCTTTAATAATTTGAATAGTAATTCCTTATTATTTTAATTTAATTGTTTTTAATTTAGGGGTATTATTTTTTTTATGTTGTATAAGTTTAGGTGTTTATACTATTATAATTGCTGGTTGATCTTCAAATACTAATTATTCTTTATTAGGTGGTTTACGGGCAGTTGCTCAGACTATTTCTTATGAAGTTAGATTGATTTTATTGATAATATCTAGAATTATTTTAATTCTAGGGTTTAATTTAGTAGGATTTATAAATTATCAAGAATTAGTTTGATTTATTTTTATAATATTTCCTTTAAGATTATGTTTTATATCTTCATTAATAGCTGAAGTTAATCGAACGCCGTTCGATTTTGCTGAAGGTGAAAGAGAATTAGTTTCTGGGTTTAATATTGAATATAGAAGAGGTGGATTTGCTTTAATTTTTTTAGCTGAATATTCAAGAATTTTATTTATAAGTTTATTATTTATTATTATATATATAGGAGGTTATAGTCTTAATTTAATTTTTTATTTGAAATTAGTTATAATTTCTTTTTTATTTATTTGAGTTCGGGGGACATTACCTCGTTATCGATACGATAAATTAATATATTTATGTTGAAAAAGATATTTACCTATTTCTTTAAATTATTTATTATTTTTTATTGGGGTAAAAATAATAATAAATTATAAAATGAAATTAGTATAAATTAATAGAATAATATTCTTTCTTAAGTTTTCAAAACAAATGCTTATTTACAAGCTCATTAATTAATAAGATTTATGAATTAAAAATAAGGTTATCTCAAATTTTATTTAAAATTGGGTTAATAATAAAATAGGAAAAGTAAAATATTGTCAATAATTGACTAGTAATTACATATAAATTTTCTACTGGACGAGCTCCAATTCATGTAAGTAAGATAATTGTTGCAATTATAAATCAGAATAAAATTTGGTTGAGGGGATAAAATTGAATTCCTTGAATTTTTTTGTTAAATGTAAATGGTAAAATAATAAGGATTAAAATAGATCTTACTAAAGCAATAACTCCTCCTAATTTATTTGGGATAGATCGTAAAATAGCATAAGCGAATAAAAAATATCATTCCGGTTGAATGTGAATAGGAGTTACTAATGGATTAGCAGGGATAAAATTATCAGGATCTCCTAATAAATAAGGGTTTGTTAAAGTTAAAAAAGTAAGTATTAAAATTAAGATAATAAATCCAATTAAATCTTTGAAAGTAAAAAATGGATGGAAGGGAATTTTATCTAAATTTCTATTAATACCTAAGGGATTATTAGATCCTGTTTGATGTAAAAATAATAAATGAATTACAACTATTATAAGAATAATAAAAGGTAGTAAAAAATGAAAAGTATAAAATCGAGTAAGGGTAGCATTATCAATTGCAAATCCACCTCAAATTCAATTGACTAATAAAGTTCCTAGATATGGGATAGCTGATAATAAATTAGTAATTACTGTAGCTCCTCAAAAAGATATTTGACCTCAGGGAAGAACATAACCTATAAAAGCTGTTGCTATTAACAAAAATAGAATAATAACTCCTACTATTCAAGTGTAAAAAAGATTAAAAGATTCATAATAAATCCCTCGTCCAATATGAAAATAAATACAAATAAAAAAAAAAGAAGCTCCGTTAGCATGAAGTGTACGGATTAATCAACCATAATTTACATTTCGACAAATATAATTAACACTGAAGAATGCTATTTCAATATTAGCTGTATAATATATTGTTAAAAATAATCCTGTAATAATTTGAATTATTAAACATAAAGCTAATAATGATCCAAAATTTCATCATCTCGAAATATTAGAGGGACTTGGTAAATCAATTAAAGATCCGTTAATAATTTTAATAACTGGGTGAGTTTTTCGAATAGGTTTATATAAATTTATCATTAGTTAAAAGATCGGAGAGGCCCAAAAAAAATATTGGTAATTTTTACTACTGCAATTAAGGTAATAAATAAGTAAATGATTATTATAATTATTAAAAAATATGTTTGTTCATTATAAAGTTTGAATAAGTTAATATTATTTTCATTATAAGAAAATAAAAATATATTAAAAAAATTATTTATATCTTCATTTAATGAAAAATTAAGTCAATTTAAATTATTATTTAGAAAAATAGTGATTAATAAGATTACAAAAGGAATTATAAGATTAGTTTTATTAATGAAAGAAAAATTTATAATTTCATTAGAAGCAATACTTGATACATAAGTAAAAAGAACTAATAATCCTCCTAAAAAAACTAAAAATAAAATATATGAAAATCAGTAGGAGTTGATAATTATCCCTAATAAAAGACAAATTAATAATGTTTGAAGGAGAATTAATAATCCTATGGAGATAGGATGGTTAATAAAAAATATGAAAATAGATAAAAAGATTACTATTAAAGATAAAAATATTTTAATATCAAAGAATAGTTTAATAAAAATTATAATTTTGGAGATTATAGATAAAGGAATTCTTTTTCTTTGAAGTTTTTAAAGAAAGTTCTTATTTTTGATTTACAAGACCAATATTTTAATTAAATTATAAAAACAAATGATAATATTAAATATATGAATAATAGGTTTTATTATGTTTTTATTTGGTAATTTAATTTTTGTGGGGAAGCATAAACATTTATTAATTGTTTTAATAAGATTAGAATTTATTGTTTTAAGAATTTTTTTTTCTTTAATATTATATTTAAGTTTAATTGAAAATAATATATATATATTAATAGTTTTTTTAGTTTTTTCTGTTTGTGAAGGAGCTTTAGGTTTATCTATTTTAGTTTCTATAATTCGAACTCATGGAAATGATTATTTTCAAAGATTTAATATAATTTAATGATAAAATTTTTAATAATAATAATATTTATGATTCCTTTATGTTTAAAAAAAAATATATTTTGAATGGTGCAAAATATTATAATATTAATATGTTTATTTTTTATGGGTTTAACTATAAATATTAATATTTTTTGTAATTTAAGTTATATAATAAGATGTGATATAATTTCTTATGGTTTAATTTTATTAAGAATTTGAATTAGTTTTTTAATAGTTATAGCTAGAGAAAGATTATTAAGAAGAAAATTTTATGAAAATTTTTTTTTAATAAATATTATCTTATTATTAATAATGTTATATTTAACTTTTAGAAGAATAAATTTATTCTTATTTTATTTATTTTTTGAAGCTAGTTTAATTCCAACTTTAATATTAATTATTGGTTGAGGATATCAACCTGAACGAATTCAAGCTGGTTTATATTTATTATTTTATACTCTTTTTGCTTCTTTGCCTTTATTATTAAGACTTTTTTATATTTTTACTAATATAAATTGTATAATAATTTATTTCATAAAATTTTATGATTACAGTTTTATTTATATATACATTAGATTAATTTTGGCTTTTTTAGTAAAAATACCTATATATTTTCTTCATTTGTGATTACCTAAAGCTCATGTAGAGGCTCCTATTTCTGGTTCAATAATTTTAGCTGCAATTATATTAAAATTAGGGGGGTATGGGCTTTTACGGGTTATAATTGTATTACAAAAAGTTGGGCTAAAAATAAATATTACTTGAATTATTATTAGATTAATCGGAGGATTTTATATTAGATTAAAATGTTTTTGTCAAATTGATATAAAATCTTTAATTGCTTATTCTTCAGTATGCCATATAAGAGTCGTAATTGGGGGGATTATAACTATAAATTATTGAGGATTTATTGGTTCTTATGTATTAATAATTAGACATGGTCTTTGTTCTTCTGGAATATTTTGTCTGTCAAATATTAATTATGAGCGTATAAATAGTCGAAGTTTAATATTAAATAAGGGGATATTAAATTTTATACCTTCTATGAGATTATGGTGATTTTTAATACTATCTTCTAATATAGCAGCTCCCCCATCTTTAAATTTAGTTGGGGAGATTAGATTAATTAATAGTTTAATTAGTTGATCTTGATTATCTATGATTTTATTAGGTATAATTTCATTTTTTAGAGCTGGGTATAGTTTATATTTATATTCATATACTCAACATGGAAAATATAATATTGGATTATATAGATTTTATGGGGGGGTATCTCGAGAATACTTAATCTTAATATTACATTGATTACCTCTAAATATATTGATTTTAAAGATTGATAATAGAATACTTTGATTTTACTTAAATAATTTAAAAAAAATATTGATTTGTGGGGTCAAAAATATGAGATGATTCATTTTAAGTTATTAATAAATATTGTTTATGTTTTATTAGATTTTTTTTTTTATTTTTTTTTATATTAATTAATTTTTTTACTTTAATTTATTTTATTATAAATGAAATAGTAATATTTTTAGAGTGAGAAATTATTTCATTTAATTCAATGAATATTGTTATATCTATTTTATTAGACCCTATATCATTAATTTTTATAATATTTGTTTCTTTAATTTCTTCTTCTGTTGTTTTATATAGAAAGAGATATATAAGATCTGAATTAAATTTAAGTCGTTTTATTATTTTAGTTTTATTATTTGTATTTTCAATAATTTTATTAATTATTAGTCCTAATATTATTAGTATTATTTTAGGATGAGATGGGTTAGGTTTAGTTTCTTATTGTTTAGTAATTTATTATCAAAATATCAAATCTTATAATGCAGGTATATTAACTGTTTTATCAAATCGAATTGGGGATGTGATAATTTTAATAGTAATTGCTTGAATAATAAATTATGGAAGATGAAATTATATTTTTTATATAAATTTTATAAAAAATGATTATTCAATAAAATTTATTAGTTTAATAATTATTTTAGCCGCAATAACTAAGAGAGCTCAAATTCCTTTTAGATCTTGATTGCCAGCAGCTATAGCTGCTCCTACTCCTGTTTCTGCTTTAGTTCATTCTTCTACTTTAGTTACTGCTGGGGTATATTTATTAATTCGATTTAATAATTTATTAATTGATACTTTATTTATTAAAGGTTTATTGTTAATTTCGGGGTTTACTATATTTATAGCTGGTATTTGTGCTAATTATGAATTTGATTTAAAAAAAATTATTGCTTTATCTACTTTAAGACAATTAGGTTTAATAATAAGAATTTTAAGAATAGGATATTATGAATTAGCTTATTTTCATTTATTAACTCATGCTATGTTCAAGGCTTTATTATTTATATGTGCTGGTAAGGTAATTCATTTAATGAATGATAGTCAAGATATTCGAATAATAGGGGGGTTAGTAACATATATTCCCTTAACTTCTTTATGTTTAAATATTTCAAATTTAGCATTATGTGGAATTCCTTTTTTGGCTGGGTTTTACTCAAAAGATTTAATTTTAGAGGTAGTTAGAATGAGAAATTTAAATTTTTTAGTTTTTTTTTTGTACTATATTTCTACAGGGTTAACTATATTTTATACTGTTCGTTTATTAATATATTTAATAGTAAATGATTATAATTTATTAGTAATTTATAATTTATTTGAGGAAGATTATATTATATTAAAAAGTATATTTATTTTATTATTTATAAGTTTAGTTTCGGGAAGATTTTTAAGATGAATAATTTTTACTTATCCTTATATAATTTATTTACCTTTTAATATAAAAATAATAGTAATTTATGTTACTTTAATTGGTTTATTGATAGGAATTTTAATTAGAAATATAAAAATTTATTCTTTAAATAAGTTTTTATTAACTTATAAATTAAGATCTTTTTTAACATTAATATGATTTATGCCTAGTTTATCAACTTATGGTTTAAATTATATTTTTTTGAAGTTTGGGCAAAGATTATTAAAGAATATTGATATAGGTTGAAGAGAGTTATATAGAGGTCAGGGGATATATATAATTATTAAAAATTATTCCATAGTTAATTATATTTATCAAATAAATAATTTTAAAATTTATTTATATAGATTTATTTTATGAATTATAATTTATATTTTTATAATTATATTATTATTATACTTAAATAGCTTATGTTAGAGTTTAATATTGAAGATATTAAGGAGATTGATAAAATCTTTAAGTATTTATAAAAAAAATTTTTTATTTTTACAGTGAAAATGTAATGTTTTAGTTAAACTATATAAATTAAAAAGAAATATTAATGAATTTAATCACTATAAATTAAGTTAGCAGCTTAATTATATGTATATTTCAATTGGAATTTTAAATTCAATTTTATCATTAACAGTGACATACCTCTTATTTGGTTTCAATTAATATAAATAAGGAGTAAAAACTCTTTCTTTTAAGTCGAAATTAAATGCAATATTGCTTCTTATTTATAAGATAAATTAATTTTTAATATTTTTTGAATGCAAATCAAATGTTTTTATTAAACTATAATCCTTAAATAGTTCAATTTAATATATTTTGATTTCATTCATGATATAGACCAATTAATAATATAATTATAAAAAATGATGAAATTTTTCATCATACAATAAAATTAACTCTTTTAAAGGAAATAATTATTGGTAAAATTAATGCAATTTCAATATCAAAAATTAAAAAGATTACGGTAATTAAGAAGAAGTGTAAAGAAAAAGGAATTCGGGGTATTGATTTAGGGTCAAATCCACATTCAAAGGGAGAGCATTTTTCTCGATCTATAATTGATTTTTTTGAGATTAAAAGAGATAATATAATAAAAGTAATAGAAATTATTAAAATAATTAATGAAAAAAATAATAATGTAAAAATTATTTATATTAATAAAAATTAAACTTTTTGATTGGAAGTCAAATATACTAAATATATTATATAAATAGTTAATTTCCTCATCAATAAATTGAGATATAAAGAAAAAGTCACACTACATCCACAAAATGTCAATATCAAGCTGCTGCTTCAAATCCAAAATGATGATTATTAGAAAAATGATTATTTAAGTGACGAATAAAACATGTTAATAAAAATAAAGTTCCAATAATTACATGAAGTCCGTGGAATCCTGTAGCTATAAAAAAAGTAGACCCATAGATTCTATCTGCGATAGTAAATGGAGCTTCATAATATTCGTAAGCTTGTAGGATAGTAAAATAAATTCCTAAAATAATAGTAAAAAGTAATCCTTGTATAGTTTGAGAAAAATTATTTTCTATAAGACTATGATGTGCTCATGTTACAGTAATACCTGATCTAATAAGAATAATTGTATTTAGTAAAGGAATTTGAAAAGGATTAAAAGGGGTAATACTTATAGGAGGTCATATAGCTCCAATTTCAATATTAGGAGATAGACTACTATGGAAAAAAGCTCAAAAAAAAGAAATAAAAAAAAAAATTTCTGAAATAATAAATAAAATTATTCCTCAACGAAGACCATTTGAAACTAATAATGTATGTTTACCTTGGAATGTTCTTTCTCGGCAAATATCTCGTCATCATTGAAATATAGTTAAAAGTACAATTAAATAGCCTAAAATTAAAAGATTTATATTAAAATTATGAAATCATTTTACTAATCCTGTAACAAGAGTTATGACTCCAATCGCTCCTGTAAGAGGTCAAGGACTAAAATCTACTAGATGGTATGGGTGATTATGGTTTAATTTCATTAATTGACTTCTCTAGAATAAAGAGTACTTAAGATAGTAATTACATAGGATTGAATAATAGCAACAGCAAATTCTAAGATTAGTAATAAAATTTGTGAAAAAATTAGAATAGCTAATAAATAATTAGGTATGTTTATTCCAGAATTTCCCAGTAAAGTTAAAAGTAAATGACCAGCAATTATATTAGCTGTTAAACGAACAGCTAAAGTTCCTGGTCGAATAATATTACTAATTGTTTCAATTAATACTATAAAAGGTATAAGAATTGTGGGGGTTCCTTGGGGAATTATGTGAATAAATATATGTTGTGTGTTATTAATTCATCCATAAATTATAAAACTTAATCATAAAGTTAAAGATAAGGTTAATGAAAAATTTAAATGACTAGTTCTTGTAAAGATATAAGGGAATAAGCCAAGAAGATTATTAAAAAAGATAAAAAAAAAAAGAGAGATGAAAATAAATGTTGATCCCTTAAATCTATTAATTCCTATTAAATTTTTAAATTCATTATGAAGTTTAAATGAAATAATATTTCATAATAAAAAATAACGATTAGGTATAAATCAAAAAGAATAAGGTATAAATAATAATCCAATAAAAGTTCTAATTCAATTAATAGATAAATTAAAAATATTAGTTGTGGGGTCAAAAATAGAAAATAAGTTATTTATCATTTTCAAATAAAATTGTTTTTTAATAAAAAAGTTTTGGGAGTACTTTTAGAATTATTATAATTAAAAATATAATAATTAATAATATTAAATAAAATAAAAATTGAAATAAATAAGATTAAAGAAAATAATCAATTAATAGGTATTATTTGTGGAATAAAAGAATATTACTGAGAAGTAATAATTTAAATTTGACATATTTATGTTATAAATTAACTAATTCTTTGTCATTAGAAGTAATTGCTAAATTACTATAAAATGGTTTAAGAGACCAGTACTTGCTTTCAGTCATCTAATGATGAATAGTTATTAATTCAATTAATGAAATTTTTAATTGGGACACTTTCAATTATAATAGGTATAAAACTGTGATTAGCTCCACAAATTTCAGAACATTGTCCAAAAAAAATTCCTGGTCGATTAATAAAAAAGCTTGTTTGGTTTAAACGACCAGGATTAGCATCAACTTTTACACCTAGTGATGGAATTGTCCAAGAGTGAATTACATCTGTTGCTGTAATTAAAATTCGAATTTGATTATTTATAGGTAGAACAATACGATTATCCACATCTAATAAACGAAAATTATTGTTATTATTTAATTGAGATATATATGAATCAAATTCAACATTATTAAAATCTGAATATTCATAACTTCAGTATCATTGATGCCCGATAGATTTTAATGTAATTAAAGGATTGTTAAGTTCATCTAAAAGATAGAGTAATCGTAAAGATGGAAAAGCAATGAAAATCAAAGTAATTGCTGGGAGAATGGTTCAAATTAGTTCAATTATTTGTCTTTCTATTAAAAATCGATTGATATATTTATTAAAAAATAAACTTAATAATAAATAAGAAACTAAAATAGTAATAATAATTAAAATAATTAAAGTATGATCATGGAAAAAGATAATTTGTTCTATAAGGGGGGAAGCTCTATTTTGAAAATTGAAATTAGATCATGTTGCCATTTCTAAAAAAAGGATAATCCTTTATAAATGGGGTTTAAATCCATTACATATAATCTGCCATATTAGAAATTACTTATAATAGGAAGTTCATTATATGAATGTTCAGCTGGAGGTAAGTTTTGGTATCATTCAATTGAAGTAGGTATATTTAAGGAAAATAAAATAATACGTTGATAGATTATTGATTCTCAAATGATAATAATAATTATTATTATGGAAAATAAAGAGATATAAGATCCTAGGGATGAAATAATATTTCAGGATAAAAATCTATCAGGATAATCGGAATAACGACGAGGCATTCCAGCTAAACCTAAAAAATGTTGAGGGAAGAAAGTTAAATTAACTCCAATAAATATAGAAATAAATTGAATTTTTAATAAATAAGGGTTTAGTACTAATCCTGTAAATAATGGGTATCAATGAACAAATCCTCCAAAAATTGCAAATACTGCTCCTATTGATAATACGTAATGAAAATGAGCTACAACATAATAAGTATCATGTAAAGCAATATCAATAGAGGAATTAGCTAAAATTACTCCAGTTAATCCTCCTACTGTGAATAAAAAAATAAATCCTAAACTTCAAAGTATAGAAGGACTATAGTTAATTTGTGTCCCATGAAGAGTTGCTAATCATCTAAAAATTTTAATACCTGTTGGTACAGCAATAATTATTGTAGCTGAAGTGAAATAGGCTCGAGTGTCAATATCTATTCCTACTGTAAATATATGATGTGCTCATACAATAAATCCTAATAAGCCAATTGCTAATATAGCATAAATTATACCTAAGCATCCAAAAGTTTCTTTTTTACCTCTTTCTTGGGAAATAATATGTGAAATTATACCAAATCCTGGTAAAATTAAAATATAAACTTCTGGATGGCCGAAAAATCAAAATAAATGTTGGTATAAAATAGGGTCTCCTCCTCCGGCAGGGTCAAAAAATGAAGTATTTAAATTTCGGTCTGTAAGAAGTATTGTAATAGCTCCAGCTAATACAGGAAGAGAGAGTAATAATAATAAAGCTGTAATTCCTACAGCTCAAACAAATAAAGGTATTTGATCATAAGTTATGTTATTAATTCGTATATTAATAATTGTTGTAATAAAATTAATGGCTCCTAAAATAGATGAAATTCCGGCTAAATGGAGGGAAAAAATTGCTAAATCTACAGAAGATCCTCTATGAGCAATATTAGATGAAAGAGGTGGGTAAACTGTTCATCCTGTTCCTGCTCCATTTTCAACAATACTACTTGAAATTAATAAAATTAAAGATGGAGGTAAGAGTCAAAATCTTATGTTATTTATTCGAGGGAAAGCTATATCAGGGGCTCCTAATATAAGAGGAACAAGTCAATTTCCAAATCCTCCAATTATAATAGGTATAACTATAAAAAAAATTATAATAAAAGCATGAGCTGTTACAATAGTATTATAAATTTGATCATCTCCAATTAAAAATCCTGGATTACCTAATTCTGTTCGAATAATAAGACTAAGGGATGTACCTACTATACCTGCTCAAATTCCAAAAATGAAATATAAAGTTCCAATATCTTTATGATTTGTAGAAAAAAGTCATTTTCGCTAATTAGTAAAATGGCTGAGGTTATAAGCGATAAATTGTAAATTTATTAACGAGAAATTTTCTTTTACTAGGCCTTATAGTCATATTTTGATATAAAATTGCAAATTTTATGGGGTATATTAATACTAAGGCTTAAAGAAATTTCTTTATAAATAATTTTGAAGACTATTAGTTTATATTAACTTAAAACCTTACAGAAAAAATAAGGTTCTAAAAATTATTCCTAATAGTGAAATAAGACTAAAAAAATTAATTAAAATTAAAAATTTATTTTTAATGAAAATTTTAAATCATTTAAATTTTAAAGAAAAAAATATAAATGAAGAATAAATGATACGAATATAAAAAATTAATATAATTAAACTTATTATAATAAAAAAAAAAGAAATAATATATAATTTATTTAAAATTAAATAATTAATAATTAATCATTTAGGGAAAAATCCTAAGAAGGGGGGTAATCCTCCTAGAGATAAAAAATTAATTATAATTGAAATTTTAATTGAAAAATTAATATTAAAATTAAATATTTGGTTAATAAAAAAAATATTTAACATATAGAATAAAAAGCATATAATGCTAATTAAAAATGAATATAAAGAAAAATAAATTATTCATAAATTTTCTCTAATAAGAAGTGCTGATATTATTCAACCTAAGTTATTAATTGAAGAAAATGCTATTAACTTTCGTAAAGAAGTTTGATTAAATCCTCCAATTGCTCCTATTAAAACATTTAAAATTATAATAAATATTAAAAAATTTATGTTAAAATAATATGATAATAAAATTATGGGGGTAATTTTTTGTCAAGTTATTAAAATAAAACAATTTAATCAGGATAGACCTTCTAGTACATTAGGGAATCAAAAATGAAATGGGGCAGATCCTATTTTTATTAATAAGGAGGAGTTAATCAAAATAGAAATAAGGTTATTTGTCAAAAAATTTTTTATTAAAAATAAATTTAAAATAATTGAAAATAAAAAATTAATAGATGCAATAGACTGGGTTAGAAAATATTTTAAAGAAGCTTCTGAATTTAATAAGTTATTAGGGGTTGAAATTAGGGGGATAAAACTTAATAAATTAATTTCTAGTCCGATTCAACATCCTAATCATGAATTTGATGAAATAGAAATTAAGGTTCTAAAAAGTAATGAAAATAAAAAAAATATTTTATTGGAATTAAATAAAAATAAAATTTAAAATAAGAAATTATTCTTATGATGATACTAATATCATTTTTAAAAAAATATATTTTAGTGTAAGATGCACAATAATTTTTGAAATTATTAGATATAGTTTAATTCTATAAAATATAATAAAGGTAAAAAATTACATTATTTATCCTATCAGAATAATCCTTTTAATCAGGCACTTTATTTTTAAAAAAAAGGGATTTCCTTTGTATTTGAGGTATGAGCCCAAAAGCTTTTATTTAGCTTATTTTTAA